GAGCTCCATTTTTATTTTTCGAAGCTACTCCTTTTCCTATTCATTCAACTGCCAAATCTTATGAATTCGGGTCGATTGGATCGAGTGAAAAATCCTATTGTTTTGGTTGTGGACTCAAGGGTTCAGGTTCAAACATGTTCTTTGAAGAAATATATGAGTTCTATTATAATAGAAAAAAAATATGTTTTTTTTATTCCATTTAAGTAAATCGAGAAAAGGAAAAACATAATAAGAAATGACACTCCTATCATAGGAATGGAAATAGCCTTGTTGCTGCTTCAATAACAAGCATTTTCGTTTTCAAATCAAATAAATCATTTGATCTATGATTCATTGGAACAAGGAATGGCCTGGCTAGGTACTGGCCAGGCCGGGGGAATAAAAGAAAGAACTTTTCGGACGAAATCAAAGAGGGACTCTTTCTATTGGAGATATCTGTTTCGAATCATTATCTAAAGGGAATTGATGATTGATCAAATTCGTCTATATTTATAGAATAAAGAAAGATAAGGAAAAACTTTTATCAACCTTTATTTCACGCGTCACATATGAATTATCCTTTTAAAATTAGGAGAGATGGCTGAGTGGACTAAAGCGGCGGATTGCTAATCCGTTGTACGAATTATTTGTACCGAGGGTTCGAATCCCCCTCTCTCCGTTTCTTCTGATCACTTGATATTTCCCTTTCGAATTCGAAAAAATCTCTAACCCCCTTTCTCATAGTTAAATGTATGGAATGGAGAAAGAAAATCCTAAGAAAATTCAGAAATCGAGCAAGGAAAAACCCCTGATTTTTTTATTCATCACGTCCAGGATTACGTCCTGGATCATTAGATAGGAATCCGAAGATGAAGAGAGAAACAAAGAATATCACTACTGTGTAAACGAAGAGTTTGAGAGTAAGCATTACACAATCTCCAAGATCATTTTGGGGGAAATAGGGGAATAGATTCTCCATTTTTGTACCACATATTCCGTTTTGACACCAAGAAAAGAAGCGGTTTCTAGAAAACATAAGGAATTTGCAGGAATGAATTTGTAATAAGATTCTGATTCTTTCGTTAACAAAATGATCTCTCATACCTACAATTAGGTATTGTAGGGACCATACATAGGGTCTTCGACCCCCAGAAGGAATGAAGAAATGAGGTGATTCCGATTCATCTCGGTTATCCAAAAGAATTTCCATGTTTGAGTCGAGGGTTCATTATCTGATCTTATCAATTCTTAAGAATAGAATTTTGATTTTATCGAATAAATCATGAATGTTTCTAAGACAGTATTAAAGATCTCATCGAAAACTTACAGCAGCTTGCCAAACAAGGGCTAAGAGAAAAAAGAGCACAGGTATGACTGGCATAACATCTACGATTGGATTGAAAAAAGCATAAGCTTCGGGCAATTTGGCGAAGAAAAAGCTACTCGAATGAAGGGCAGAATTAAGACAGATCAAACTAAAGATATTAAGCATAACAAACATTTTGTTCTTGGAGAAAATTTCATTATTATTGGGTTATTGATATAAGGGGAAAATGAAGAAAGAAGGGAAAGTAGGCCGCAAAATATTTCTTTTTCTTTGAACTCCCTCAATCAAAAATCCTTCAATTCTCAAATGAGAATAGAAGGAATCATACCTTACATACAATATCTTAATTGAATTATATGTAATGATCAATAAATTCATTTTGATTCTACATCTACATGTGTAAAATCATAGCAACAACCAATTCAATAGATATTGGGGCTGGAATTGACGAACAACCAATACCGATATTAGTGTTTATCGGTGTCGAATAGAAATAAAAATGGGGCGTGGCCAAGTGGTAAGGCAACGGGTTTTGGTCCCGTTACTCGGAGGTTCGAATCCTTCCGTCCCAGACCAATTCTATCATAACAAAGATTGTTCTTTTTAAGAATCTTCTGTTTAAGGGTGTAATGTTGGATACAATGTGATCCAATCTTTCTTTGTGATTTCTAATGATTCTTCTATAGAATCATATCTTCCCTTTCGATTTTGTTTCTCACAAACAAACGGATCGAGTATCAATGACATGTGGATGGAAATAAATATCTTTTTTGATATAGGTAGGATGGGAACAAAGATCAAAGTGAAATTCAAAAAAAAAACTGGGTGGGCCATTCAGCGTATGTTCGCCCCCTCGCCCATATTCATATTGAAGGTTAGTTAGTCATTTGGATAAACTTTATGTCCCATATCTATGATATTTGGATTCTCACATGATGCATTCTGAGTCGAAATGCGAAATAAAAGAGAAGTCTCGACCTTCCCTAAAGTAAATATAAATAAAGATAGGGTAGACAAAATGACTAATTCTATGTGGATCCTGAATCCTAAAAAACGGGGGGGTTCTTGGTATTAATTCCAGCGATGGAATTAAAGCTCCTGAGACTGGGGTGGGACAAAATCAAACAAAATAGTAACAACGAATTGATATGAACCCATTTTGCTTTGTACTTATACAAGACAGGATAGCATCCCATAAGAAGATCCTTTTAAATTGGCTTTGGATATGATTCATGATCCCCATGGAATTCGTGTCGATATGAGTTAATCCGCAAAGGAAAGGAAGGTATCAATTTCAAGACCCTTGTCATCCGGATCTTATTAACAAACAAGAAAATTCAATACGGAACAGATTATTTTCTTTGGACCTAATTTCTTTTATTTTGTATTTGATTTGGCTCCAATGAATAATTGGAAATCAATGTAGCGATCAGTTGGGGGAGGGGGGAGATTCATACATTCACTTTACTTTATGGAAAGATTCCTGAATCTGAAGTAAGGAAAAATCTGTAGAAAATGAACCATGCCTATATGTATTGTTATTGTTCTATTTCAGTGATCAGTGACACCGGTGTTTCAGTTTTGGCGAAAAAGATCTGCGATCCCTTAAATACCCACGATTACCCCCGGTAACACTTGTTTGGTGTATCTGATGAATACGATAAAATCAGATGAAAGAATACCTGAAAGAATACCGACCTTCATTTTTTCTTTCATGAGCCCCTTCTATCCATCCCCAAGAAAACAAAACAATTGGATTTGTTTCATGACCCATTTATCTGGTTTAAATTATTGATGATTCAATCGGAAAGGAAACATAGAGGTCTTTTATGATGATCAAATTCGCGTCTGATTTAATTAATCAGATATCTGCTAAACATTTTTAGATCCTCGTTGTACCGACTTGTTGATGGATTTAGAGATTCAATTCAGTCTTTACTGGAAAACTTATTTCCAGTAATGATGTCGAAGTAGGAAATTCTTGAAATTGTTTTTTATGATTCCTTATAAATTCTTTCTACTCGAAGAAGTGTGACATTGGTGAATCTATCCTATCGAGTCACTTGCGATCTTTCCCGGTCATTGGAATAGCTTATTTGGTTAATGACTCATTCTGTTCCGGTATCGGTAATCTAATTAAAGACCCTTCTTTAGTTTTAGTTGTTTGAGAAAGAATTGGATCTTTCATGATTCATCATCCCTAACAATCTGTTGAAGATGTAAAGAAGTGTTAAGCAACGCATTTCTTCGTGTTTTTTAAAAATGTGTTTCATTTATGGGGTTAAATTATATTCTTGCTGAGACTTCTCCAGATCCATCTATGAAAATGAAAGTATGGAGGACTTCATATACTATATACCGATTGAGCCAATGACTATTCATGATTCCATATTGAATCAATTCCATACCGGTCCAAAATTAGAGGAATGTTATGGTAAAACTTCGTTTGAAACGATGTGGTAGAAAGCAACGTGCGACTTGAAGGACATTATCGGCTGTGGATTCTTGTACCCACCATTTTATATATCAAAGAAGATGCTCTCGGCTCGACATAGTTTGTTCTATTCCACTAGGACCCCAATTTTGGGGTTGTAATAAAATAATATAATTATAATATAGCACATGATGGAGCTCGAGCATAAAGAATTGGTTCATTTAGCAGAGAGAAGGATCTAGGGTTAATGCCAATCAATAAGTTGGAACAACTTCGTAAGTATATCTTCGGTATAGAAATTGAAAGGATCAAGTTCGAACAAGTAAAAAAAAAAAAGAAAATGAATTTGTCGAAATAGTTTTACCAATTCCGATCAAAAGTGTATCACAGGGGAATCAATCGTTTCCATAGAACGAAATAACAAAAGGTATGTTGCTACCCTTTTGAAACAATTAAGGATCACCGAAGTAATGTCTAAACCCAAGGATTCAAAGCAAAGATAAAATAAAGGATACCGGAACAAGGAAACACCGTTTTCAATTGTCTCAACAACTAGATCAGAATGGGGAAGAAATAAAATCGATTCTAGGCGAGACAAACAAAAGAGGTTAGAGACGGCTCAATAAATGTTTAAGGATTTCCCTTCGAGCTCTTTGAGAATTACCCAACTTGAGTTATGAGTACGAATGAGATTTCTTTTTTTTTTTTTTCAGGAAGGAAGAACAAAAAAAAATGACTCAAATCATAGTCTAATTGATGATTTTGTGGATCTATTTGCCACTACAATACATAAATTCGAATCATTCTTTTCGAGCCGTACGAGGAGAAAACCTCTTATACGTTTCTAGGGGGGGTTGTTCATTTATGTCTATCCCAATGAGTCATCTATCGAATCGTTGCAATTGATGTTCGATCCCGAAGAGAGGGAAGAGATCTTCGTAAAGTGGGTTTTTACGATCCGATAAAGAACCAAACTTATTCAAATGTTTCCGCTATTCTATATTTCCTTGAAAAAGGCGCTCAACCTACAGGAACTGTTCATGATATTTCAAAGAAGGCGGAGGTATTTAAGGAATTTCGAATTAATCAAATGAAATTAATGAAATAAAAAAAAGGGGGGGGGGGTGCCCAGTATCTAGCTTTGTCTAATTGTTTCTCCACCATTCCTTATTTTTTTTCTCTATTCTCTATTCATTGTTGCTCTCACATGACCCCGTATCATAGAACTATAAAAAAAAATATCTTCTCTTGATATGAGACAGATAGAAAAAAGATTGAGTGAATAGATGAAATAACTGGGAAATTATGGGATTACCATCAATCAGATGGTTTTCGTTGGGACTCCACCAACAAACAAAAGGTCAATCTTGCTTATTGTACCTCTATTGAATAAATATTGAATAAACCCGACATTTTTTTCCTACCGGAATTCCTTATTTATTTCCCCACTCATACTTCATCCCTTATCTATGTTGTAGTGTCACTCCAACACAAGTCCTTGTTTTATTTATTGAATTGGTTTTCTCAACATTCAATTCATATTGACAATGGTGTATCGAACAAATATAATTCGATCGTGGATAAATAGATCTATTTATCCACATTTCATAAGTTTGTTTCTTTATTTCACTCAAACGATGGGTTCGTCAATTTCGTTGTGACACAAGAAGTATCTTAGTTAATATAATGAAAAAAAAAAAATAGAGTATGGGTAGTCTATAAATTTTTACATTTATTTAGATTTTCTCTATAATTTATCCCAGAATCTGTTGTATTTTCATCTGATCTCTGTTCATTTTTATGTTCACAATTGATCATCAAATCTTTCTTTTTGATCTGTTGCTAGTTCAATGTTTTGACGAGGTCGGGCAATCGAATCTCTTTATTTATTTTTTATTCCGATCGTATCTACACACCCTATTTATATGGGTTGCTAACTCAACGGTAGAGTACTCGGCTTTTAAGTGCGGCTATGGTCTTTTACACATTTTGATGAAGCAACGGATTCGTCCATACCATTGGTAGAGTTTGTAAGACCACGACTGATCCTGAAAGGGAATGAAAGGAAAAAACAGCATGTCGTATCAATGGAGAACTCTTAGAATACTTCATCCTTAACGGATCGATACAAAATCTTGTTTTGATTCTTTTCTTGGAAAGGGGTCAAATCAATTCAAGTTGGGTCGAGTGAATAAATGGATAGAGCCCTATAGCTCCAATTATAGGGAAACCAAAAGCAACGAGCTTCTGTTTGTTCTTAATTCGAATGATTACCCGATCTAATTAGACGTTAAAAATATATTAGTGCCTGATGTGGGAAAGGGTTCTCTTGTGAGTGGATCATCAATTCCTTTTTTTTTATGAATCCTAACTATTCTCTATTATGTTCTCTATTATGTAGTGGAGACGAATGTGTAGAAGAAACGGTATACTGATCAAAATTCATTATTCCAAAGTCAAAAGAGTGATCGGGTTGTAAAAATAAAGGATTTCTAACCATCTCTTGTAACTATAACGAACATAAATAAATTGGATGGAAATAGGATCCGTTGATTGTCCTTTCTGGCTCCGGGGTATCTATTCTTTTCTTACTATATACCTTGTTCTGACCGTATCGTACTATGTATTATTTGATAACTCAAGAAATCCCCCATTTGGTTCAAGTGTAATTTCAAATGGAAATGGAGGAACTACAAGGATATTTAGAAATGGATGGATTTCGGCAACAATACTTCCTATATCCGTTTCTATTTCAGGAATATATCTACGCGCTTGCTCATGGTCATGCTTTAAATGGATCGATTCTTTATGAACCGGTGGAAAATTTAGATCATGACAATAAATCCAGTTCACTAATTGTGAAACGTTTAATTACTCGAATGCATCAACAGAATCGTTTGATTATTTCGGTTAATGATTCTAATCAAAATCGATTCGTTGGGCACAACAATCATTTTGATTCTCAAATGATATCGGAGGTTTTTGCAGTCGTTGTGGAAATTCCATTCTCGCTGCGATTGGTATCTTCCCTAAAAGAAAAAGAAATAGCAAAATCTCATAATTTACGATCTATTCATTCAATATTTCCCTTTTTCGAGGACAAGTTATCACATTTAAATCATGTGTCAGATATACTAATACCCCACCCCATCCATCTGGAAATCTTGGTTCAAACCCTTCACTCTTGGATACAAGATACTCCTTCGTTGCATTTATTGCGACTCTCTCTCTACGAGTATTGGAATTCAAATAGTCTCATTACTTCAAAAAAATCCATTTCCCTTTTTTCAAAAGAGAATCAAAGATTCTTCTTGTTCCTCTCTAATTCTCATGTATATGAATGTGAATTCATATTCATTTTTCTCCGTAAACAACCCTTTCATTTACGATCAAAATCTTTTGGATCCTTTCTTGAGCGAACACATTTCTATGCAAAAATAGAATATCTTGTAGTAGTGCTTTGTAACGATTTTCAGAAAACCCTATGGTTGTTCAAAGACCCTTTTATGCATTATGTCAGATATCAAGGAAAATCGATTCTGGCTTCAAGGGGGGCTCATCTTCTGATAAAGAAATGGAAATCTCACCTTGTCAACTTTTGGCAATGTCATTTTGACTTGTGGTCTCAACCGGCCAGGATCCATATAAAGCAATTATATAATCATCCCTTCTATTTTCTGGGCTATCTTTCAAGTGTACGACTAAACTCTTCGGTGATAAGGAGTCAAATGCTAGAGAATTCGTTTCGAATAGATACTGC